ATTTTGGGTATTCCGACGATTTGTTTAATCGATACAAATTGTGACCCAGATCTTGCAGATATTTCTATTCCGGCCAACGATGATGCTATAGCTTCGATTCGATTGATTCTTACCAAATTAGTATCCGCAATTTGTGAGGGCCGAAATAGCTATAGAAAAAAAGGTTGATTATCTTCTAATTTAATAGTTAATAAGAAGAAGATTAGTTCGTTTTTGGTGAACTCCATGGATTTTTTTTTTGATTGGTTATTATTTTGGTTTGCATTTCTTGGAGTTTGAACTATGTTTTGAATATGGAATGTGAATAAAAAATGAAAAAATGATTGGTATTTTTTTTTTATGTGATTTCTTGGTATCCTAAATAGAAATATATGATTCCTAACTTAAATTCATGAATGAAGGTAGATGAGTTGAGAAAGAGATGGTTGAATCAAAATAATTTATTTTTTTAAGTTCGATTTCTATTAGAGGACAATATGAATGTTATACCATGTTCCATTAAAACACTCAAAGGGTTATACGATATGTCAGGTGTAGAAGTAGGCCAACATTTCTATTGGGAAATAGGAGGTTTACAAATTCATGCCCAAGTACTTATCACTTCTTGGGTTGTAATTGCTATCTTATTAGGTTCAGCCATCATAGCTGTTCGGAATCCACAAACCATTCCGACCGACGGGCAGAATTTGTTCGAATATGTCCTTGAATTTATTCGAGACTTGAGCAAAACTCAGATTGGAGAGGAGTATGGTCCTTGGGTTCCATTTATTGGAACGATGTTCCTATTTATTTTTGTTTCGAACTGGTCAGGTGCTCTTTTACCTTGGAAAATCATAAAGTTACCTCATGGGGAGTTAGCTGCGCCCACGAATGATATAAATACTACTGTTGCTTTAGCTTTACCCACGTCAGTAGCATATTTCTATGCGGGTCTTAGCAAAAAAGGATTGGGATATTTCGGGAAATACATTCAACCAACTCCAATACTTTTACCAATTAATATCCTAGAAGATTTCACAAAACCTTTATCTCTGAGTTTTCGACTTTTCGGGAATATATTGGCTGATGAATTAGTAGTTGTTGTTCTTGTTTCTTTAGTGCCTTCAATAGTTCCTATACCTGTCATGTTTCTTGGATTATTTACAAGTGGTATTCAAGCTCTTATTTTTGCAACTTTGGCTGCGGCTTATATAGGTGAATCCATGGAGGGTCATCATTGACTAACTTTCGAAATAGTTTTTTTGAAGCTTATCCCAATTCAAGCAATGCGGGGTTCAATATAATCCACAGGGTTGTAGAATAAAATGCAAATAGCTACAAATATGTATCTATTGTATATATGAAGAAAGATAGATGATATTGCAGAGTTTGGAATAGAAAGAAGGGGTTGGGGGGTCCTACTAGATATATGTTAATGTCTATGAGTATCAGTCCTTGTGTATGTTTCGAAGAATGATTCCATTAATAGTTAATAGAATAATAAAGTGCAGGTGGTTTACGTTATGGAAGAAACAAAAGTATATGTTATTTACTAGTTAGATAGGAATTATACCTATCTATTTTTTCTAGCCCACTTCATTTATATGGATTACAATATCAGTCCTTTTTCTATTTTTTCTGTGATTGTTAAGAATAGAAGAGTTTAGAAACAAGAAAACACAATGACTAAAACCGTATATATCTATTTACATAAAACTCCATCATGGATAGAAAGAAAGGAAAAACGGTATACGGTATATATAAGTAGTTCTTAAAATTAAGTAATATTCTGTTGGAGTTTTTAGCTACTTCGACCCGATAGATTTTAGTGATAAGGATCAATCAAAAAGAAAAGAAATAAAAAAATACGTTTAAGTAAATAAGTAAAGTAAATAGTCAAAGTAAAAGTAGAAGTATATAAAGATTAAATAGTAATTCATTGGTTGGTTGTATCATTAACCATTTCTTTCTTTTGGTACGAGGAAATTACCATGAATCCACTTATTTCTGCTGCTTCCGTTATTGCTGCTGGATTGGCTGTAGGGCTTGCTTCTATTGGACCTGGGGTTGGTCAAGGTACTGCTGCGGGCCAAGCTGTAGAAGGTATTGCGAGACAACCAGAAGCAGAGGGTAAAATACGAGGTACTTTATTGCTTAGTCTGGCTTTTATGGAAGCTTTAACAATTTATGGACTGGTCGTGGCATTAGCTCTTTTATTTGCAAATCCTTTTGTTTAATTTCATCGTAGAATAGAAATGTAAAAAAGGGGACCCATCTTTTTAATATTTTATTAACTCGTATTTGTCCTTTGCTCCTTCGAATTATATCAACACTTTACTCCTATAACTAGAACTATTTTTTGTTTGTCGAAACAATACTTTTGGAAGGACTGATTTGAGGATAAGGAATAAGGAATTAGCGGATCCACTCGCTTTCTTCCCTTTCGTTCTTAGTTTAGTAAAATTCCATTAAGAATAAGAAATGGAATCTATTCAAAAAAAAATTCCATTACTAATCCCATTAAAATAAATAAATAAAATAGATAAAAAAAAAAAGGGGGGGGGGAGTTGAGCGGAGTGATACAAAAAGAACTCCGTTCTTTGTTAGTCCTATCTATAAGAGGGGAGCATATGAAAAATATAACCGATTCTTTTGTTTACGTGGGGCACTGGCCATCCGCTGGGAGTTTCGAGTTTAATACCGATATTTTAGCAACAAATCCAATAAATCTAAGCGTAGTGCTGGGTGTATTGATTTTTTTTGGAAAGGGAGTATGTGCGAGTTGTGTATTTCAAGAATAGGTTGGATTTTACCGGCTGCACTTTCTTTATATTTTTGTATTCTTTTTTTTTTTTTAGCTTTATAGCAGAAATAGGAAAAGGGGTGCACAATCTCGACGAATTACTTCGTAATTGGATTTCATTCAGAAATCATATCTAAGAACCATAGCATTTCGTGACTAATTGGTAAATGAACTTTGATTCTCTATCAACCAATAATGTTGAGGTCTTTTACATGGTTAAAGATAAATTGTTTGAAGTCCAGGCACAGCATACCATGGTACTCTTTCTACCGCTACGTTAGTACCGAAATGTTTCAAAAATGATAAAAAAAATGAATAATTGGGAATTTTTCCGATGTAGAATACTCATATGGATAAATTTATTTGAACCATTTACAGGTACAGGAAAGATGGGTATCTCCCCCCTCCCATTTTTTTTTATCCACTGCCGAATCGACGACCTATGTATTGTATTAAAAAGATAAATTTTTGGATTAAAAAAATAAATCTCATTATATATATAATATAAATTATAATAGAAAATATATAGAATATAAAATATAATATATAATTCTAATAAGAGAATTTAATATAATTAAATTTTAATATTATTATTTAATATAATTATATATTTAATATAATTATATAATAATATATATATATAAATATATATAAATATAAATAAATATATTAATATTCAATCTAAAAATAGTTCAATCTAAAAATAGAATATTAATATTTGAATTAGAATAATAAAATAATAATGAGAATGAAGTTCAGAATTATAAATATAAAAGAAATTATTATTAGTATTCAAATAAATTTAAATTATATTAAATTCTAAAAAATAAAAAAATTAAGTTTGTAAATAAAGAACAAATAAAGAAACAACTTTGCTGACAATTTTTTATTTTTTGTCTGGTTTGAAGAGTCCTCCTATACTAATATTCTGATGTTAGATAAGTTTCGATATCTTTGAATACGAACAGAAAAGAGAGGATAGGCTCAAGAGAGGATAGGCTCATCCCATTCAAAGATATGGGAATGTCCATCAAAGAAAAGAAAAAATTGAGCGTGAGAGCCAAATGAATCGAAAGATTCATGTTTGGTTCGGGAAGAGATATGAGAGTTGTGAAATGAATGCAAAGATAATCTACTTTCATTAAATGATTTATTAGATAAGCGAAAACAGAGGATCTTGAGTACTATTAGAAATTCAGAAGAATTACGTAGAGAGGCCATTGAACAGCTCGAAAGAGCGCGGGCTCGATTGCGTAAAGCGGAAATGGAAGCAGATGAGTATCGACTTAATGGATACTCTGAGATAGAAAGAGAGAAAATGAATTTGATTAATGCTACTTGCGATAGTTTGGAACGATTAGAAAATTACAAAAATGAAACTCTTTTTTTTGAACAACAAAGAGCGGTTAATAAGGTACGACAGCAAGTTTTCCAACAAGCTTTACAAAGAGCTATTGGAACTCTGAATAGTTGTTTGAATAGCGAATTACATTTTCGCACCATCAGTTCTAATATTGGTATCCTCGGGTCCGTGGAAGAAATAACTGATTAGCCTTTTTACTCTAGTTTAGAGTTTAGGTGTTTTTTTTTTCCTTTTCCTTCCGAAAAAGAAAAAAGAGATACTAATGGGAACCCTTCGAGCTGACGAAATTAGTAATATTATACGCGAACGTATTGAACAATATAATAGAGAAGTAAAGATTGTGAATACCGGTACCGTACTTCAAGTGGGCGACGGCATTGCTCGTATTCATGGTCTTGATGAAGTAATGGCAGGTGAATTAATAGAATTTGAAGAGGGTACGATAGGTATTGCTCTGAATTTGGAATCAAATAATGTTGGCGTTGTATTAATGGGTGATGGTTTGATGATACAAGAGGGAAGTTCTGTAAAAGCAACAGGAAGAATTGCTCAGATCCCAGTGAGCGAGGCTTATTTGGGTCGTGTTATAAATGCTCTGGCTAAACCTATTGATGGGAGAGGTGAGATTTCATCTTCTGAATCTCGGTTAATCGAATCTCCTGCCCCAGGTATTATTTCGAGACGTTCCGTATATGAGCCCCTTCAAACGGGACTTATTGCCATTGATTCAATGATCCCTATAGGACGCGGGCAACGAGAATTAATAATTGGAGACAGACAGACTGGTAAAACAGCAGTAGCCACAGATACGATTCTCAATCAAATAGGACAAAATGTGATATGTGTTTATGTAGC